ACCAAAAAGATTCTTCAAATGTATCATTTCTGGGTCCAATGGAATTCATAGGTATAGGAAGAAGCCCCATCAAATAGAGATTTTTTCTTTCGACCATATTTCGATTGTTAATACGATATATAAGGACCGCTACTACAAGCAGTACTACACCTTTGATCGTGAAAGTGAAATATCGATTGCTTGTTGAACCCTGTGAATCACGTGAAAGCAGGACACTCCAAGTTTGGGGGCCAAGGAGTTTCACAAAACGTTCTTGGTGGAAAAAAATGTGAGTGAAAGACACCACTGAATCGAATTTGGTCCATGAATCTAAGAAATAGCGAGAATTCTTGATCTCTCTCAATATCTCTCTCAATTCAAAAATACAGGATTTGAATTGATGCCGTTTCATTGATTTCTCCTAAACGAAAGATTATATTTCAATTGAAATCCACTTACACAAAGACAGCCCCCGTTGATGACGAGTCTCCGCGAAGCATCCATGGCTGAATGGTTAAAGCGCCCAACTCATAATTGGCAAATTCGTAGGTTCAATTCCTGCTGGATGCACGCGAATTGGAACGTTCAATAATAGAATTGGCTCCGTATCAACGGAATCTCATCATCCATAGATAACTAATTGGTATATTCATACTATAAGAATAAGATAGAAACGGTAGAAACGGTAAGAATTCTAATTCTTATAGATACTGGAACTCATAGGGAAGAAAATGGATTTATGGATGGAATCAAATATGCAGTATTTACAGAAAAAAGTATTCGGTTATTGGGGAACAATCAATATACTTCTAATGTCGAATCAGGATCAACTAGGACAGAAATAAAGCATTGGATCGAACTCTTCTTTGGTGTCAAGGTAGTAGCTATGAATAGCCATCGACTCCCGGGAAAGGGTAGAAGAATGGGACCTATTATGCGACATACAATGCATTACAGACGTATGATCATTACGCTTCAACCGGGTTATTCTATTCCACCTCTTATAGAGAAAAGAACTTAAATCAAAAAAAATAAATACTTAATAACATGGCCATACATTTATACAAAACTTCTACCCCTAGCACACGCAAAGGAGCCGTAGACAGTCAAGCGAAATCCAATCCACGAACAAATTTGATCTATGGACAGCATCGTTGTGGTAAAGGTCGTAATGCCAGAGGAATCATTACCGCAAGGCATAGAGGGGGAGGTCATAAGCGTCTATACCGTAAAATCGATTTTCGACGGAATGCAAAAGACATATCTGGTAGAATCGTAACCATAGAATACGACCCTAATCGAAATGCATACATTTGTCTCATACACTATGGGGATGGTGAGAAGAGATATATTTTACATCCCAGAGGGGCTATAATTGGAGATACCATTGTTTCTGGTACAGAAGTTCCTATATCAATGGGAAATGCCCTACCTTTGAGTGCGGTTTGAACTATTGATTTACGTAATTGGAAGTAACCAATTAGGTTTACGACAAAACCTAGAAATCGATCACTGATCCAATTTGAGTACCTCTACGGGATAGACCTCAACAGAAAACTGAAGAGTAACGGCAGCAGGTGATTGAGTTCAGTGGTTCCTCATATAAAATTATTGACTCTAGAGATATGGTAATATGGAGAAGACAAAATTGTTTGAAGCACGGATAGAACCGGAAGCGCCCCTTGTTTCAAAGAGAGGAGGATGGGTTATTCACATTTCATTTGATGGTCAGAGGCGAATTGAAAGCTAAGCAGTGGTAATTCTAAAGATCCCCCGGGGGAAAAATAGAGATGTCTCCTACGTTACCCGTAATATGTGGAATGGAAGTATCGACGTAATTTCATAGAGTCATTCGGTCTGAGTGCTACATGAAGAACATAAGCCAGATGACGGAATGGGGAGACCTAGGATGTAGAAGATCGTAGCATGAGTGATTCGGCAGATTTGGATTCCTATATATCCACTCATGTGGTACTTCATCATACGATTCATATAAGATCCATCTGTCTAGATATCATCATCTACATCCAGAAAGCCGTATGCTTTGGAAGAAGCTTGTACAGTTTGGGAAGGGGTTTTGATTGATCAAAAAGAAGAATCTACTTCAACCGATATGCCCTTAGGCACGGCCATACATAACATAGAAATAACACTTGGAAAGGGTGGACAATTAGCTAGAGCAGCAGGTGCTGTAGCGAAACTGATTGCAAAAGAGGGTAAATCGGCCACATTAAGATTACCATCTGGAGAGGTTCGTTTGATATCCAAAAACTGCTCAGCAACAGTCGGACAAGTGGGTAATGTCGGGGCGAACCAGAAAAGTTTGGGTAGAGCCGGATCTAAATGTTGGCTAGGTAAGCGTCCTGTAGTAAGAGGAGTAGTTATGAACCCTGTAGACCATCCCCATGGAGGTGGTGAAGGGAGGGCCCCGATTGGTAGAAAAAAACCCACAACTCCTTGGGGTTATCCCGCGCTTGGAAGAAGGAGTAGGAAAAGGAATAAATATAGTGATATTTTTATTCTTCGTCGCCGTAAATAGAAAGAGAAAGAAAAAATAATGAATGATGTGAAATTCAATTCAATTGGTTTTTTCGTCTTCACAAAATCAAAAAATGAAAAGAAGGGGGAGTAATCACTTGTGGCCCGTTCATCTAAAAAAAATCCTTTTGTGGCTAATCACTTATTAAGTAAAATTGAGAAGCTCAACAAGGCAGAGGAAAGAAGTATAATAGTAACTTGGTCCCGAGCATCCACCATTATATTTGCAATGGTCGGTCATACAATTGCTGTTCATAACGGAAAGGAGCATTTACCTATTTATATAACGGAGCGTATGGTGGGTCACAAATTGGGAGAATTCGCGCCTACTCTGACTTTCCGGGGACACGCGAGAAACGATAATAGATCTCGGCGATAATGATAATATTAATATAGTTAATGTATTAATGTAATAAAAAGTTAAATAAGTGCTCTCATGATTTATTCTTATTTTTATTGGTGTGTGTGAGGTAAAACCCTATGACTATGATAAAGAAGACCTCGGGTACAGAAATACGAGCTTTAGCTCGACATATAGGTATGTCTGCTCAAAAAGCACGAAGGGTAATTGATCAAATTCGCGGTTGCTCCTATGAGCAAACACTTATGATACTGGAACTCATGCCTTATCGAGCATGTTACCCCATTTTCAAATTAGTTTATTCCGCAGCAGCAAATGCTAGTCACAATAGGGGTTTGAAAGAAGCTGATTTATTTATTAGTAAAGCCGAAGTCAACGAAGGTGTTACCGTCAAAAGGTTAAAACCGCGAGCTCGGGGACGTAGTTACCCAATAAAAAGACCCACCTGTCATATAACTATTGTATTGAGCGAAAGACCTAACTTCAATTTAAAAAATATTTGATTTTCAAAACATGACTTTTAGTTTAGAAAGAGAATATTGGTAGGTAGATATGGGACAGAAAATAAATCCACTTGGTTTCAGACTTGGTACAACCCAAAGTCATCGTTCCTTTTGGTTCGCACAACCAAAAAATTATTCCAAAGGTCTCCAGGAAGATGAAAAAATACGGGATTGTATCAAGAATTATGTACAAAAACATATGAGAATATCCTCAGGTTTTGAAGGAATTGCACGTATAGATATTAAAAAAAGAATCGATTTGATCCAAGTCATAATTCATATTGGATTCGCCAATATGTTAATAGAGGGTCGAGCCCGAGGAATCGAAGAATTACAGACTAATGTACAAAAAAGCTTTCATTCTGTGAACCGAAGACTCAACATTGCTATCGCAAGAGTTGCAAGACCTTACGGGCAACCTAATATTCTTGCAGAATATATCGCTCTGCAATTAAAGAATAGAGTTTCCTTTAGAAAGGCAATGAAAAAAGCTATTGAATTAGCTGAACAAGCGGATGCAAAGGGAATTCAGGTACAAATTGCAGGACGTCTCAATGGAAACGAAATTGCCCGCGTTGAATGGATTAGAGAAGGTAGGGTTCCCCTACAGACCATTCGAGTGAAAATTGATTATTGTTCCTATCCAGTTCGAACTATCTATGGAGTATTAGGGATAAAAATTTGGATATTTTTGGATGAAGAGTAATGGCTCCTTTTCTTGCGATTCTATTCATGGATACTTATCCATGGACAGGGCAAAAAACTCAATTTAGTTTAGGTCTTTTTCCGTTTAGTCAAAACGGATCAATTATATATGTTTGAATAACAATTCGATTTACCACTTTGATATGATAGAATTGCTATGCTTAGTGTGTGACTCGTTGGGACTAAAAGAAAGAATTGGACCCTACCTAATATAAATATAAATTAATAACCAGCTCATTGCTTCGTATTCTCAAGATCCAAGGAATCGGTCATTATATGAGATAATAATCATATATTTGTAGCAACTGAAATCCTTTTTAAATAAAGTAAAAATGAATCTTGATTGATTGTGTAAGTTGTGAAACCAAAATAGAGGGATGCGGATGAATGGAAGGATGAGAGAAAGGGAGAAGGGGAAAAGAAATGATATATTATTCCAATATGTATGGTCTATGAATCATCTCAGAAAGGGCAATGTGATAAGGCATCATATACTATAATATAATTCAATTCATCTATAATTGAGATAGATTTCATAGGAAAAAAAAAAATAAAGAGCATTGAGTCGATAGAGACTGAGGAGATTGACTCAGGGACAGATTAAATTAGAAGCTCCATTGCAGAATTCAGACCTCGACATTAATGGAGGAGAAGCTATGGGAACGACGGAACCTGTGACTGCGGAGGATTCGATTGAAAACGAATCCTAATGATTCACTGGACGGGATGGCGGAACGCGCCGGGAACGAACTGATTTCTTCGAAGAGGTTATGGAGCGACCCTACGAATAAAGCAGATAAATATAAAAGAGTAAATATTCGCCCGCGAAATTTCATCCATTAAATAATCCTAATATTATTTATTGTTTATTTATCGTTTCATTCGCGAGGAGCTGGATGAGAAGAAACTCTCATGTCCGGTTCTGTAGTAGAGATGGAATTGAGACACTACCATCAACTATAACCCCAAAAGAACCAGGTTTCGTAAACAACATAGAGGAAGAATGAAAGGAGTATCTTATCGGGGCAATCGTATTTGTTTCGGTAAATATGCGCTTCAGGCACTTGAACCCGCTTGGATCACATCTAGACAAATAGAAGCAGGGCGCCGCGCAATGACACGATATGCCCGTCGTGGCGGAAAAATATGGGTACGTATATTCCCCGACAAACCCGTTACACTAAGACCCGCGGAAACACGTATGGGTTCGGGGAAGGGATCTCCTGAATATTGGGTATCCGTCGTGAAACCGGACCGAATACTTTATGAAATGGGCGGAGTATCAGAAACCGTAGCCAGAGCCGCTATGGAAATAGCGGCGCGCAAAATGCCTATACGAACAAAATTCGTTATTGCGGAATAGGGATATCGGACCAAAGGGATATTTATGAGTGATGAAAAATATAATCTATAATCGCTGGTTTACTTATTTCTGGACAGAAAATTTTCTTTTCCCCCTCGCCTCTTGCATTGAAAGAACTCAAATAAAAGAAAGATGATTCAACCTCAGACCTTTTTGAATGTAGCGGACAACAGCGGAGCTCGAAAATTGATGTGTATTCGAATCATAGGAGCTAGTAATTACCGATATGCTCATATCGGTGACGTTATTGTTGCTGTAATCAAAGAAGCAGTGCCAAATATGCCCCTGGAAAGATCAGAAGTAATCAGAGCTGTAATTGTACGTACATGTAAAGAACTCAAGCGCGACAACGGTATGATAATCCGGTATGATGACAATGCAGCAGTTGTCATTGATCAAGAAGGAAATCCAAAAGGCACCCGAGTTTTTGGTTCGATTGCTCGTGAATTGAGACAGTTAAATTTCACTAAGATAGTCTCATTAGCTCCCGAAGTATTATAAACGCTAGTAGACGAGACAATGGGTAGTAGGGTCTTTGAAATGGATCAATTAGTAGATTATGTCTCAGGCATATACCTTTAATGAAAAATAAAAAAAAGAAACATGTTGATTATATCAAAGCAAAAAAAAATGATAGTTCGTCATGGGTAGAGACACTATTGCCGATATAATAACTTATATAAGAAATGCTGACATGGATAAAAAAGGAACAGTTCGAATACCATCCACTAATATTACCGAAAACATTGTGAAAATACTTCTACGAGAGGGTTTTATCGAAAATGTTAGGAAGCACCGGGAAAACAACAAGGATTTCTTGGTTTTAACCCTACAACATAGAAGAAATAGGAAAAGAGCATATAGAAATATTTTAAAGCGTATCAGCAGACCAGGTCTGCGAATCTATTCCAACTCTCAACGAATTCCTAGGATTTCAGGCGGGATAGGGGTTGTAATTCTTTCTACTTCTAGGGGTATAATGACAGATCGAGAAGCTCGACTAGAAAGAATTGGAGGAGAAATTTTGTTTTATATATGGTGAGGTGATCCATCTGGTATACGAATTTGATACGTAACTTCCTATTTATGAAAAAGAGAGTAGAGGTGGGTTGTCTAATGTCACTCCTCCTACATTAGTTAATACTTCAAGGAGGTTACCTGGAATGAAAGAACAAAAATTGATCCATGAAGGTTTAATTACTGAATCACTTCCCAATGGCATGTTCTGGGTTCGCTTAGATAACGAAGACCTGGTTCTAGGTTATGTTTCAGGGCGGATACGACGTAGTTTTATACGAATACTACCAGGAGATAGAGTAAAAATAGAAGTCAGCCGTTATGATTCAACAAGGGGACGTATAATTTATAGACTTCGCAATAAAGATTCAAACGATTAGGTATTTAAATTTTCATGGGGATAAATTTTGAGGCTCAAACACTAACTTAAGGTGAATTAAAGAAAAGAGACTTATTTTCTTTCAAAGAGTAGATTCGGAATTAAGGAACAACAAATATGAAAATAAGAGCTTCTGTTCGTAAGATTTGTGAAAAATGTCGACTGATCCGTAGGCGAGGACGAATTATAGTAATTTGTTCTAATCCGAAACATAAACAGAGACAGGGATAATATTTATAAAAAAAAAAGAACTTCACTTTCTAAGAGACCTAATGTACAAATAAATAAAGAATTTGTTTTCACATGAAATGGATATATCCGTATATCTCTGACTCATATTTATGAGATGACAAATAGAATATGACAAAACCTATACCAAGAATTGGTTCACGTAGAAATAGCCGTATTAGTTCACGTAAGAGTGGGTGTAGAACACCAATAGGAGTTATTCATGTTCAAGCGAGTTTCAACAATACTATTGTTACTGTTACAGACCCACAAGGTCGGGTCGTTTCTTGGTCTTCTGCGGGTACCTGTGGATTCAAGGGCACAAGAAGGGGTACCCCATTTGCTGCTCAAACCGCAGCAGGAAATGCTATTCGTGCGGTAGTAGACCAGGGTATGCAACGAGCAGAAGTCATGATAAAGGGTCCCG